TAAAATTAAGAAGATTCTGCTGATTCATTTCTAGATCGAATTAATACATCATTGAATTAGTATCGTATATTAGAATGGGATGTAAGACAAGGCATATGTACATCTGTTTGCTTTCATATACCAGATATGGTACAAGGAAAAATGTACTATCAACGAATTTTCAATCGTGGATACATATGTATCCTTAACATACTGAAACGGCTGCCATTATTGGTATCAAACCAATAACGATTCATACAAGCTAAATCTTCTAATCGATAATTGGGCCAAAGGAAGAACTTTAATTTAATTAATTGATTTTTATCTCTATCAAGATGTGTACTTTCATCCAAAAATTGATCCCAGTTTTTTACGTTGTTCCCGTTGCAAAATACTGGATTTCTATCTACACCGTTCCTATTCTTTGAATTGAAACAAATTCGAATTCTCAATTCTCTACGACGTCTAGATGATAAAATATTTTCAGGAACAAGCAAATCAGAATGATTTTTGTGTCTATTTCCAGTTATCTTTTGATGTTTTGGAATGGATTCATCAAAGCTCTTCTTATCAAGATATCTTTTTTCTCGGTATCTTTGATTAATTTTGTGCTTACTCTTATGAACCAATGAAATACCTATGGTTTGATACATAATAAATTTTCCATCATTTTTTACAGACAGACGAACGGGTTCGATAATAAATATCCCTCTTTTTATCAATTCTGTAAGAGTTAAATTCTTTTTAATTAGCATTATATCCAGACTTATTTCTCTCCTTTGAATAGAGGATATAGCAATCTCTCTTGGATTTATCAGTCTAAGCAGGAGACAATATACCTTGATATTATTGATCAGTCTTTCATTCAAAGTATCATCCCATCTCAATTGAAAAAGCAAATACTTTTTCAGGAAGAAATTGAGCTCTGCTTCCGTGTTACTCTTGTATTGTTTTTTCTTTTTATGTTTTTTCATATCTGATCCCGAATAATCTTCTTCAATATCTTTTTGTTGGTTTGAGAGAACGGATCCAAGATCTCCTTGGTTTTGTACATCTAATCCAAGATTTCTTTGACCTGCGGGTTCTTTTTCTTTTTCTTCTTGATTTCGATTCTGTAATTCAAAAGATTTTTTTTCATTCGATGGTATAAAAAGATCCTTTTGTTGCTTTCCATTGATGTTTTTATTTTCACTAACCTGTTCATTTCTATTCAAATTTAAAAGAAGTAATTTGCTTGGTATAACCCATGGTTTCATTTTATATGCATTATAAAATAGCACAAATTCTGGGAAGAACCAAAATTCTAGATTCGATGTGGGACGATTTAGTATTTCTTTATTCATTCCCATCCAATCAAAAAAGATTTTTTGATTGGGTGGATTGATTTCTTGATCTTGATGAATCGTAAGATAAAAAAGATCTTTATTATCAATTTTATCAATTATTTGATAATTATTAGTGCTGGTCTTAGTATTTTTATTACTGTTGGTATCGAGCTGGACCCATGCTTCAATATCGACTTTTTTTCTAATACAAAAATTGAGAATTTTCCAATCAAAATATTTTCTATCCGGATTTTTCTCCATATACATAAGATCACCTTCTCCTAGATAATTGTTGATAGGAGTACCCCCCAACATATCAAATAATTTGTGTTTATCTGTGTTGTAATTAGAAAAAATTTCTTGGTTCTTATTTACTTGTAATGGTAATCCATAAATATATGAATTCCTCTTATTTTCATAATTAATAGATTTATATGATAAAAGATCATATCTATAGTGTTTTTGAAAATTATCTTTTTGATTCGGTAATGAATATACTTCATAATCATTTTGTTTGTTGTAATGAATTAATTGGTCTTTTTCATATGAATCCCATTTGTTTAAATCCTTATTTTGAGTCGTACGACGTTGATTGACTCTATTTCGCCATTTTTGTGGTATTAATCTAGACCATCTAATCTGAGAGAAATCGTATTGATAATGACCTCTTAACCAATTTTTCCATTGATTTATTCCAGAATTCCGAAGTTTCTTATGACTTAATTCGGAATGAAATATGCCTCGTATTTCAAAATAATCCTTTATTGCAGTCTTAAGAAAAAAAGATGTTCCGTGATATTGAAGAACAGATATTAACTTATACAAATTAATAACTTGGGTTTGTGATAATTTGTAAAATACATATGCTTGTGACAAGGAGGATAAGTCACAAAAAATCTGTGAATTTTTATTATTATTACTAATAATATAAAGTGACTTTTTTATAGTGGAAATAAAATGAATTGTATTTTGATTTGTTTTATCAATTCTTTCTTGATTTGTTTCATTATTGTAAATGTATTTATCAATAATTTTGTTTGTTGATTCAAGAAAAAGTTGTATATTGATTCTGGGAATATTAATGATACATAGAAAGATATCTATGTAGATCTTTTCAATGAAAAATTTTATAAAATAATGTAATTTACGGATTAATCGAACATTTCTTTTTTTTAATATTTGCCAAATATTTTTGG